TCAAAACAGATCCTTTATTTGTACATTGGGTCCTTTAGAGAATCCCTTTTTAGAAAGATTATCCTTGTCTCTGTTTATGCCTCGGGTTGGAACAAATTACTATAATTCGTCCCCGCCTACGGATCAGTCGACATTTTTCACAAATTTTACGAACGGAGGCCCTTATTTTCATATTTGTCATTCCTTATCTTAATTCCGAATCTACTCCTTGGAAGAAAATAAGTCTCTTGAGATTTTGAACCTCGAATTGTATCCCCACGAAAGAAATGTTGAAAAAAAAAGCCACCTAATCGTTCGAATCTTTGTTGCGGAGTCTATAAATTATACGGCCCCTGGTTGAATCATAACGACTTACTTCAATTTTTACTCTATCCCCCGGTAGTATCCGTATAAAACTGCGTCGGATCTTTCCTGAAACATAACCTAGAATCAGATCTTCATTATCTAAACGAACCCGGAACATACCATTTGGAAGTGATTCAGTAATTAAACCTTCATGAATCCATTTTTGTTCTTTCATTCCAGGTAACCCCCTTGAAATATCAACTAATGGAGGAGGCGTGATATTAGACAACCCGTCCTTCCTCTTTTTTTTTTCACAAAACAAAAAATAGGAAGTTACGGATGCAATTCAGATACCAAAAAGATCACCATATATAACACAAAATTTCTCCCCCGATTCCTTCTAGTCGAGCTTCTCGGTCTGTCATTATACCTCGAGAAGTAGAAAGAATTACAATCCCCATTCCCCCTAAAATCCTAGGAATTCGTTGATAGTTGGAATAGATTCGTAGACCGGGTCGGCTGATACGTTTTAAAATAGTTCTATATGGTCCTTTCCTATTCCTTCTATGTCGCAGAGTTGAAACCAAGAAATTTTTGTTGCTTTCTCGATGTTTTCTCACGTTTTCGATAAAGCCCTCTCGTAGAAGTATTTTAACAATGGTTTCGGTGATATTAGTAGATGCTATTCGAACCGTTCCTTTTTTTTCCATGTCAGCATTTCGTATAGAAGTTATTATGTCGGCAATAGTGTCCCTACCCATGACGAACTATAATTATTGGTGCCTCCGAATTTTGATATAATCAACATGCTCCATTTTTTTTTATGAATTATTTTATTAAAGGTATATGCGTGAGACACAATCCACTAATTACTTGAATCTATTTCATTTCAGATACCGTACTATAATCATGATCTCATCTATTAGTATTTATAATACCTCAGGAGCTAATGATACTATTTTAGTAAAATTCAACTGTCTCAATTCCCGAGCGATCGCACCAAAAACTCGAGTTCCTTTTGGATTTCCTTCTTGATCAATGACAACTGCTGCATTGTCATCATATTGTATTATCATACCGTTGTCACGTTTGAGTTCTTTACATGTACGTACAATTACAGCTCTGATCACTTCTGATCTTTGTAGAGGCATATTGGGCACTGCTTCTTTGATTACAGCAACAATAACGTCACCAATATGAGCATATCGTCGATTACTAGCTCCTATGATTCGAATACACATTAATTCTCTAGCCCCGCTGTTGTCTGCTACATTTAAATGGGTCTGAGGTTGAATCATATCATTTTTTTTTATCTTTTCTTTCAATGCAAGGGGCGAAGAAAAAAAAAACAAGAAATATTGTTTGTCGAAAAATAAATAAACCTGCGTTTGTTTTTTTTTTATTACAAAGACCCCTTTCCTTTGGTTCCACATCCCTATCCCGCAATAACGAATTGAGTTCGTATAGGCATTTTGGACGCAGCTATTTCAATAGCTTCTCTGGCTACATTTTCGGATACTCCACCCATTTCATAAAGTATTCGACTCGGTTTAACGACAGCTACCCAATATTCGGGAGATCCCTTCCCCGAACCCATACGTGTTTCCGTAGGTCTTACTGTAACAGGTTTGTCTGGAAATATACGTACCCAGATTTTTCCCCCACGACGCGCATATCGTGTCATTGCTCGTCGCCCTGCTTCTATTTGTCTAGATGTGATCCAAGCGGGTTCAAGTGCCTGAAGAGCGTATCTACCGAAACAAATACGATTTCCTCGATAAGATATTCCCTTCATTCTTCCTCTATGTTGTTTACGGAATCTGGTTCTTTTGGGGTTATAGTCGATGGTTGTTTCTCAATGCCATCTCTACTTCAGAACCGGACATGAGACTTTCTTCTCATCCAGCTCCTCGCGAATGAAACGATTCAATAATATTAAAGATATTCATGTATTTAATGAATAATACTCCGAATCATGGGAGTTTTTGAGATCTAATCCGTCGCGTAGGAATTGTATACCTTGTTTGTATATACAACTAGACGTAGATTTATATTATTATATATAATATTATAACGTCTTTTAGACTGATAGAATGCATTTTCTTTTTTACTTTTGTTGAATCGCCCAAAACTAAGCAATCCACTAAGGCTTTCGCGGGCGAATATTTCCTCTTTCAATATCTGTTTCATTCGTAGGGGCATTCCATAACCTCTT